CCAGAAGATGTTAATCGTAAGCAAGAAGATTGTTTACGAAGAAACAACAAAAAAAATTCATATTCTGATACATAAGAGTTATATAGGAATCGAGATAGTCTTTTATTTTCTTTTGAAAAAAGAAAAATGGATTTCATTGAAGTAATAAGACTATTCCAATTCGAATAATAGTTGAGAAAAAATCGCAATAAATGCAACGATGGAACATCCTGGATCCGGTATTCAAGGAGTTGAACCAAGAGTTCAAAATGGATAGGATAGGGTATTTCTATATGTGCTAGATAATATAAATGCAAAAATTTGTCTTCTAAAAAGGGAAATATGGAATGAATAGATCGTAAATTTTGAAACTTTGGTATTTCTTTTTCTTCCGGACAAGATAGTTGTCCTAACGAGAATGGGATTTCTACAACGATTGAAAACCCCTCAGATAGAATCTGAGAATAAAACTCCGAATAAAAATGATTGCTGTGATCCAACAATCGATCTTGGTGAGGGTGATTAACCGAATTAATCCAAAAATTCTGCTGATACATTCGAATAATTAAACGTTTCACAAGTAGTGAACTAAATTTCTTGTTATTACAACCAAAAATTTCCGCAGGTTCCGAACCATTTAATACATAATCATGGGCAAATGCATAAATATATTCCTGAAAGAGAAGTGGATAAACGAAGTATTGTTGACGAGATTTCTGTTTTTCTAAATACCCTTCGAATTTTGCCATTTGTATTTCTACTTGAATCAGAGAAAAAAGCATTTCTCGATTTATCAAATGATGATACATAGTGCAATATGGTCAGAACAGGGTGTTACATTTTTTAAAACAAACCCTGAAAAGAAAGGGAGTCTAATCCATAGGTCTTTTTCTGCTCCTTTTCTATCTAATTAGTTTATGTTTGTTCTAATTACAAAAAAGAACAAATCCTTTATTTTTGCAGGCCAATTGCTCTTTTGACTTTGGAATACAGTCTCTTTATCAATATACTGCTTCTTTTACACATTCAATTCATAACATTCCTTTTCAATCCATAATCAAGAATAATTAGGATTCCTAAAAAAAATTCAAGGGTCCACCGATAGGAAAACCCAATCTTTCCCCGCATCAGGCACTAATCCATTTTTAACGTCTAATTAGATCGGGGAATCATTTCAATTAAGAAGTTAAGCTCGTTGCTTTTTATTTTACCAGAATTAGAGCTAGGCTCTATCCATTTATTCACTAGACCCAGAAAATCCGAATTTTTTTATTCCAAAAAAAAAAATTGATTTTATCACGACATGCTACTTTTTCCATTCATTACCTTTGAGGATCAGTCGTGGTCTTCTAGACTCTACCAAGAGTCCGGACGAATTTGTTGCTTCATCCAAATGTGTAAAAGATCATAGTCGCACTTAAAAGCCGAGTACTCTACCATTGAGTTAGCAACCCAGATAAAATTGCACTTAGATACGATCGAAATCCAAAAATCGATGGAATTACACCGGGGGTTCCTGGGAAAACATGGAATTAGCAGGACATCTACCAAAATAAACAGATCGGTTTAATTTCACTAAGGTTAAAATAAAAAAGGAGCGGCCCCAATCATAATAGCAAAATTGTTATTTTTTAGCATTTAAATAGAAAAATCTTATATGAGAGTACATGCGGGAGGGGCCACCCTATTATTTGAGCAAAGTGTAGACAGAAATACCTAATATGGAGTAACGATAAAGAGACCTATCTAGCTACAAATTCTATTTGTTCAATAGACCTTTGTCAATAGAAATACAATGGTAAGAAAACCAATCAGATCCAAATAAGGAAATGAAATAAGAGCTTTTGTTGGATTGGCACCACATAAATGCAGCAAAAAAAAAGACTAAAAAAGAGGCTGTGTCTAAATAGTTAAGGGATATTAATGACCCTCTCCCACTTTTTTATTAATTTAGTTCTTCAATTAACTTAACGTTCTTTCTTTATCTTTAAAGAATTCTGCTTTCCTTAAAATATCATAAACAGTTCTTGTAGGTTGAGCACCTTTTTCAAGGAAATAGAGAATAGCAGGAACATTTAAACAAGTTTGATTCTTTATCGGATCATAAAAACCAACTTTTTGAAGATCTCTTCCTTCTCTTCGAGATCGAACATCAATTGCAACGATTCGATAGACAGCTTATTGGGATAGATGTCGATAAACAAAGCCCCCCCTAGAAACGTATAGGAGGTTTTCTCCTCATACGGCTCGAGAAAATGATTCTAATTTCTATCCATAATACAAGTAGCTAGAAATTAGACTATGACTTGCATTAATTTCCTTATAGAATAAAAAACAAATTTCATTTATACTCATGACTCAAGTTGGTGAATTTTGACTGACAGTATTCAAAAGAGAAATCCTTCGAAATTTTTTGAGTCGTCTCTATACTCTTTTCTTTATCTCATGTTGAGATGATTGAAAATCATGTTTACTTGTTCCGGAATCCTTTATCTTTGATTTGTGAAATCCTTGGGTTTAGACATTACTTCGGGAATTCCTATTCTTTTTTCTTTCAAAAGAGTAGCAACATACCCTTTGTTTTTTTCTTATTTCCTTCAATAAAGCATGTTCCTCTTCTAGAGAAATCGAATATGAACGATTGATTCTGATAGACTTTTAATCGAAAAAATTTTCCAATCTTTTCTTTCAAAATTCGACTTTTCCTTATTTTAACCTTTCAATTGCTATATTAAGGATAGACTGACAAAGTTGGCCTAATTTATTAGTTTTCACTAACCCTAGATTCTTTCCCTTGATAAAAAATCAATTCTGTCTTCTCGAGCTCCATCGTGTACTATTTACTTACAAACAACCCAGCGCAAATTCGGTTCGGGACAAATAGAACAGACTATGTCGAGCCAAGAGCATTTTCATTACTATGGAAAATGGTGGATAGCAAAATCCACAATTGATCATCTCCTTCAAGTCGCACGTTGCTTTCTACCACATCGTTTTAAACGAAGTTTTACCATAACATTCCTCAAATTTCATTGCAAAGTGGTATCGAGAATTGATCCAATATGGATGGAATCATGAATAGTCATTGGTTTTGTATACTAATTCAAACTTACTATTTATTGAGAAATATGGATAAAAGAAATAAGTATTTATCGTGGAAAACTCCGCAAGGATCCAATTTATTTAAACCCATATTCTATCATATGAATGAAACATACTTTGAAAAAGAGGAATAAAATAGTTTGCTTAAGACTTATTTATTATTGAATTTCCATCCTCAACAGAGAACTCCAGATGATCAATCCTGAAATGAGAAGAATCAACTCTTCTCCAACAAATAAACTATGCCAATGAATAGTTCTTCGACTGGAATAACAGGAGTAACAAAAGAAAGAAAAAATGAAGTAAAAAATAAATAACTAAAAATTAAAAATAAGAAAAGCATGATTTTTTTCGAACCCATTCTAATCTATCCAACGAACAGTTCTTACCTTATCCTTACCGGAATGGATCATTATGGATATTTAATAAATCATAGATCGAGATCATTTTCGCTTAACCAAAGAAAAGACCCTCTTTTTTACTAATAAAACAACAAAACAAAAACCTATCTGTATCATAAAGGGATAGATCTTATTTTTTATACAGTGTTTTCCCTCATAAATTCGTGTTTTTCAATCAATTCCAAAGTCGAGTAGAGAGAATATATGAATTTATCTCTAATCCTCACATTCCATTGATTTAGAAATGGATATTTGCAAATCAGATAATGCCTAAAATAGAAAAATCTAGTCTCTATCCGTAGAATGGAAACCCCCTTTTCTTCACATTAGGTGTCAAATGTATCCTGTAAGAATTTCCACTTCATGGATATGGAGCATAAAGTTTATCTAAAAGGTTTGAATTTCAAAACACATATTCAAAACACATACACATATAAGTAATGAGTAGTAGGAGCATATCCTGAATGTGCCTGACAGACCAAAATTTTTAATGAAAAAAAAGATATTCAATTTGACTAGACTTGATACTTTATTTTTTTTTCTGAGAAAGAAAAAGAATCCTTAGAAATGCATCTAATCTAAGAGTTCATAATAAATAATTATTCTCTTTAATAAGCTTTTGTTTTGTGTCGTGCAGGGCACAATACGATTCTATCTTTCGTTTCATGAAAAAAGTCTGGGACGGAAGGATTCGAACCTCCGAATAACGGGACCAAAACCCGCTGCCTTACCACTTGGCCACGCCCCATTTCGTTTTCTGCGACACTAATAAACAGTATTTTTATTATATATTATTCGTCAATCCCACTTCAATTACCTAAAAAATTGAGGGATATTTTCTTGCTAGGATTCTAAACATACGGATAATATAGAATCCAAAAAATCCATTGATCATTACACGGAATTCTATTAAGATATTATATGAAAGTCGAATTTCTTCTATTCTCATTTGAGAATGCGAATACAAGGAGGTATTTTGTATTTGGGAAAGTCCGAAGAAAAAGGATTTTGAATCCACCTTTTCTTTTCCTTTTTCCCTTAGAAAAATAACTCAATCAAAATCCAATTATCTACTCTACAAGAACGAAATGCTTGTTATGCCTAATATACTTAGTTTAACTTCTATCTGTTTTAATTCTGGTCTTTATCCGACTAGTTTTTTCTTAGCCAAATTACCCGAAGCTTATGCCATTTTCAACCCAATCGTGGATGTTATGCCTGTCATACCTGTATTCTTTTTTCTATTAGCGTTTGTTTGGCAAGCTGCTGTAAGTTTTCGATGAAATCCTTACTATTCCGTTCTGTCTGCCAAATTGAATGATGTATTCATTCCAAAAAAATGCAAAAATGTAGAAGAGCTGAGAAGTCTTATATTATGAACTTTCGATTCTAAAATTCAAATTCTTCTACATTGAATGTATAGCTCCAACAAAAAATTTGGATCAGCCTTTCTACCCCCTGTACCTACGTTGAGCAGGTACCTTTAGGTACCCACACAATACTTAAAGTAATTTTTGATATTGATAAGACTGCTTATTATAAAGCAATTCTTGCAATTTTTTTTAGAATTGATTATTGATTTTTGCATTTTTTAGGTGTCAAAATAAAAAAAAACCATGCTAGTGGATCTGTGCGGTAAGGAAAAACGGGTAATCTATTCCTTAAAAAAAAATCTTGGAGATTATGTAATGCTTACTCTCAAACTCTTTGTTTATACAGTAGTGATATTCTTTGTTTCCCTCTTTATCTTTGGATTCTTATCCAATGACCCAGGACGTAATCCTGGACGTGAGGAGTAAAAATCAAAAATTTTTTGGAATTTTTTCTTACAAATTGGATTTATTTCGTACCTTTATCTATGAGAAAATCCGGGGGTTAGGATTCCTTACAATTCGAAAGTCCCAAAGGATCCGAGGGGGCGGAAAGAGAGGGATTCGAACCCTCGGTACAAAAAAATTGTACAACGGATTAGCAATCCGCCGCTTTAGTCCACTCAGCCATCTCTCCCCGTTCCAAATCGAAAGGTTTTCATGATATGACGGAGACAAGAAATAACGATTCCTAAAAATCTTTCCTTTTTTCATTTTAAAAGTGCATAAAAATTATATTGCCAATTCCATTTTAGTTATATTCCTTTTTCTTAATGTTAATAAAAAAAAGGAGAAAATTCTTGTTTCTTCTTTCGAAAATTCGATATAGGCTGAGAGACAATCAGATATATTTTCTCTTCAACGGGCATTTCCGTATAGGACTTGTTAGAATAAAACAAGCAGGTTATAGAAAAAAAAAAAAAAAATTCTTATCAAACCCACCATAAAATAAAATTGGAAAGAAAGATAAAGTAAGTAGACCTGACCCCTTGAATGGTGCCTCTATCGGCTATTCTGATATATAAATTCGATGTGGATGAAATTGTTGTATAAGCGGATTTTTTGTATTTCCTTAGACTTAGACCGCGCAGGGCAAGAATTTTTCGCTATTTTTACGATTTCATATTCTTGTTACTAGACGTTCTATAGGAATAAGAAGAAATCGCAACTCTTTTCCGTTACACATAAAATGGATTTCGAAAGTTAATTTATCTTTTCAATATCTTTCTTTTTTTTTTCAGAATCCTATTTTTGTTCTTCCACCCATACAATAGAGAGCGACTGAGAAAAGCGGGGTTATTTTTCCCTTAAAAGATAGGTTTTGAAATAGGAATCATAGAATAATGCTGAATTCAAATATTTATTTCTATATTTCTATAGTATAAGAAAAATGAATCTAATGAAATTCATGGATTTACCACAACTTCGGTTGTGACCCCATAGATAAAAATGCAAAATTTCTATCTTCGAGACCATTGAAAAAGGGCATTGAACGAGAAAGAAATCGTCCACAGATAATCAAACTATCATATGCCTTGGAAGTAATATGAGGTGCTCGGAAATGGTTGAAGTAATTGAATAGGAGGATCACTATGACTATAGCCCTTGGTAGAGTTACTAAAGAAGAAAATGATCTATTTGATATTATGGACGACTGGTTACGAAGGGACCGTTTCGTTTTTGTAGGATGGTCCGGCCTATTGCTCTTTCCTTGTGCTTATTTCGCTTTAGGGGGTTGGTTTACAGGGACTACTTTTGTAACTTCTTGGTATACCCATGGATTGGCTAGTTCCTATTTGGAAGGTTGCAATTTCTTAACGGCAGCGGTTTCCACCCCTGCTAATAGTTTAGCACACTCTTTGTTGCTACTATGGGGACCGGAAGCACAAGGGGATTTTACTCGTTGGTGCCAATTAGGGGGTCTGTGGACTTTTGTCGCTCTCCATGGGGCTTTTGCACTAATAGGTTTCATGTTACGTCAATTTGAACTTGCTAGGTCTGTTCAATTGCGGCCTTATAATGCAATTTCATTCTCTGGTCCAATCGCTGTTTTTGTTTCCGTATTCCTTATTTATCCACTGGGACAATCTGGTTGGTTCTTTGCACCGAGTTTTGGCGTAGCAGCTATATTTCGATTCATCCTTTTCTTCCAAGGATTTCATAATTGGACGTTGAACCCCTTTCATATGATGGGAGTTGCCGGAGTATTAGGTGCAGCTCTCCTATGCGCTATTCATGGGGCTACTGTAGAAAACACTCTATTCGAAGATGGTGATGGTGCAAATACCTTCCGAGCTTTTAACCCCACTCAAGCGGAAGAAACTTATTCAATGGTCACTGCTAACCGCTTTTGGTCCCAAATCTTTGGTGTTGCTTTTTCCAATAAACGTTGGTTACATTTCTTTATGCTATTTGTACCCGTCACCGGTTTATGGATGAGTGCTATTGGCGTAGTTGGCCTGGCTCTGAACCTACGTGCCTATGACTTCGTTTCCCAGGAAATCCGTGCAGCGGAAGATCCTGAATTTGAGACTTTCTACACCAAAAATATTCTTTTAAACGAGGGTATTCGTGCGTGGATGGCAGCTCAGGATCAGCCTCATGAAAATCTTATATTCCCTGAGGAGGTTCTACCACGTGGAAACGCT